TCTAAACTTCCGAGGACATGCGAAAAATGATAATAGATCTCGTCGTTAACGTTCATTTTAACATAAATAATAAAATCTAATAAAAAAAAAAGATATAAATGAAAAATAGAAATAAATATTACAAAATGGAATTTTTTTTTTAATGAAAATAAAAAAAAAATAATAAATGAATAATTCAAATCATTTTTGATAATTGATTATCAAAAATGATTTGAATTATTCATTTATTCATGAAAATCGACCCTTAATGATAAAAAAAACCTCTAAAGATAGTCTTTTGGTCAAAAAAATGCATGTCTGTTTCCAAAACAAAGTACAAATAGTAATTAATTAGTAATTGATGTGATTTGTACATAAATAAAAGGTTATAATACTAGAATTTATACTTTAATTTAGTTGAATATCTTATTTTATTTTTTATTGGTTTATTTTGCAGTAGCTGCTGCTAGTCACAATATAAATTTCAAGGAACTAAGTCAATGAGTTATATATAGAAAAAAAATTTGAAAAAAAAACTACACAAATAAAACAGATCATTTTATGTATAGTAGTGGGGAATTATGGGACAAAAAATAAATCCGCTTGGTTTCAGACTTGGTACAACTCAGAGTCATGATTCTCTTTGGTTTGCACAACCAAGAAATTATTCCGAGAATATACAAGAAGATAAAAAAATACGAGATTGTATCCAAAATTATATACAAAAAAATATAAAAGTATCCTCCGGTGTCGAGGGAATTGGACAGATAAAGATTCAAAAAAGAATCGATCTGATTCAAGTCATAATATATATGGGATTTCCAAAATTATTAATAGAAAGTAAGCCTCAAAAAATAGAAGAATTACAGACGTATATGCAAAAAAAACTGAATTGTGTGAATCGAAAACTAAACATTGCTATTGCAAAAATTGCAAATGCTTATAAACACCCTAATATTCTTGCAGAATTTATAGCTGGACAATTAAAAAATAGAGTTTCGTTTCGTAAAGCAATGAAAAAAGCTATTGAATTAACTGAACAAGCGGGTACAAAAGGAGTTCAAGTACAAATTTCAGGACGTATCGACGGAAAAGAAATTGCACGTGTTGAGTGGATAAGAGAAGGTAGGGTTCCTCTACAAACCATTCGAGCTAAAATTGATTATTGTTGTTATACAGTTCGAACTATTTATGGGGTTTTAGGGATCAAAGTTTGGATATTTCTAAACAAAGAATAAAATATTTTTCTTTATCTTCAATGTGCCATATTTATTTGAAATAAAACAAAAAATGAAAAATTACTTGATTTTTATTCCCCCAAAATTATCAATTTTATAAGATTGAATCGACCAAAAAATCAAATAAATCATTTGATATTTTTTTGTATTGCTATGCTTAGTGTGCGACTCGTTAGTTTTTTTAGAACAGTTCCAATTTAACAAAAAAACCGATTCATGGTATAAATTAATTAAAAAGAACTAATAACCAACTCACCGCTTCGGATTATCTAGATTTAAAGAATTAGTCAAAACAAAAAATATAAATATAATTAAAGGATAGGATATATATATTAATATTATTATATCAACTGAAATATTGTGCAACTTTAAAAAATCATATTATTAGTTGTAAAGCAATAAGAATATACGGATAAATGAAGGGGTGAAAGAAAGAGAGAAATATATATAAATGATATAGAATTCTAATATGTAAAGGTCTATGAGTCATCTCAAAAAAGGTAATGTAATAAAGCATCAATATAAATTAATTAATATATATATATGCATATATATTAATCTATTCGGAACATTAAGAGCTCTGAATCAATAAAAACTAAGAAGATTGATTCAAGAAAAAATAAAAAATCTTACTATTAGATATGAGAGAGCTCCGTTGTAGAATTCAGACCTAACCATTAATCGAGAAGCGGCGGGAACGATGAAACCTGCAAATACTTAAGATTTTTTTAAAAACAAATCTTAATGATTCATTAGGTGGGATGGCGGAAGAAACCAAAAAGCAATTCATTTTTTTAGGAGTTGTGCCCTACATTACATTTGAATTTGATAATAAAAGAGTAAATATCCGCCCGCGATAATTTTGATTTTATTGAATTTTTTTTTATTTTCGCCAATCCTATAATTTAATTAGAAAAATATTTAGTAATATAACAAGATATAAAAATTTGGAATAGACCGATAGATTCTATGAAATATCAAAAAATCCCGCGATTTGATTATTGATTAAGCATATGAATATTAGTGCATATTATTGTATCGATTAAATCTATTTATATATATAGAATTGCTCCATTTGCGAGGAGCCGTATGAGGTGAAAATCTCATGTACGGTTCTGTAATAGAGATGGAATTGAGAAACAACCATCAATTATAACCCCCAAAGAACCAGATTTCGTAAACAACATAGAGGAAGAATGAAAGGAATATCTTATCGAGGTAATCATATTTGCTTCGGAAGATATGCTCTTCAGGCACTTGAGCCCGCTTGGATAACATCTCGACAAATAGAAGCGGGACGACGAGCAATGTCACGAAATGTTCGCCGAGGAGGACAAATATGGGTACGCATATTTCCAGACAAACCTGTTACAGTAAGACCTACTGAAACACGCATGGGTTCGGGAAAGGGATCTCCCGAATATTGGGTAGCTGTTGTTAAACCTAAGAAAATACTGTATGAAATGGGCGGGGTCCCAGAAAATATAGCAAGAAAGGCTATTTCAATAGCAGCATCCAAAATGCCTATACGAACTCAATTCATTATTTCAGGATAATAATTCAAGATAATAATTAGAATCAAAGGAAAGAGGTCTTTATTAAAGATGAAAACAAAAAAAAATGCAATTGTAGATTCCCTTTTTTGAACACCGAATATTATAACCTCAATCTTTGGACTGAAAGAACAAAAAAATGATATGATTCAACCCCAAACTCATTTGAATGTAGCTGATAACAGCGGAGCACGCGAATTGATGTGTATTCGAATCCTAGGAGCTAGTAATCGACGATATGCTTATATTGGTGACATTGTTGTTGCTGTAATCAAAGAAGCAGTACCAAATACGAACTTAGAAAGATCAGAAGTGATCAGAGCTGTAATTGTACGTACTTGTAAAGAACTCAAACGCAGCAACGGTATAATAATTCAGTATGATGATAATGCTGCAGTTGTCATTGATCAAGAAGGAAATCCAAAAGGAACTCGAATCTTTTGCGCAATCGCCCGGGAATTAAGACAGTTAAATTTCACAAAAATAGTTTCATTAGCACCTGAGGTATTATAAGACGAAACCATAATATGGATACATTATTTTGTGAAAAAAATGGATTAATTAATCTAGTTTATCTTACATATATCCCTTTTGGAATTTTTAGTATTAAGTATTAGAAGTCGCAATTATTATATATTTGAGATATATTTCAGATATATTTCAGATTAATACTAGATAACCTACAAAAATGAAATATATATATAATAATGATAAAAAAGAATATATATAAAATCCAATAAAAAGATAGAAATAGAAAATAAAAAGAGAATAATAAATCGAAAAAGGAGCATGTTGATTATATAGAAAGTAAGGGACAACAATTATTTTCTTTTACTATGGGTAAGGATACCATCGCTGATATAATAACCTATATACGAAATGCTGATATGAATAAAAAAGGAATGGTTCAAATACCATTTACTAACATCACAGAAAACACTGTAAAAATACTTTTACGAGAGGGTTTTGTCGAAAACGTCAGAAAACATATAGAAAACGACAAATATTTTTTAGTTTTAACTCTACGGTACAGAAGAAATAGGAAAGGATCATATAAAAATTTTTTAAATTTAAAAAGGATCAGTACACCCGGTCTACGAGTATATTATAATTATCAACGAATCCCCCGAATTTTAGGGGGCATGGGGATTGTAATTCTTTCAACCTCTAGAGGTATAATGACAGATCGAGAGGCTCGATTAGAAAGAATAGGTGGAGAAGTTTTATGTTATATATGGTAATCTTTCTAACATCCGAATTATATGAGAAATTTCTATCCATTTTTTTTTGTAAAAAAAGAAAGAGATAAAACTAAAATTTAGAATATCACTTCATACCCTCTTATATACAAGGGTGAATACGCAAAGCGGGTTTAACTGGAATAAAATAGGGGATTCACGAAGATTTAATTACTAAATAAATCACTTCCCTTGGGTATGTTTCAAGTTTCTTTATTATTTTTGCAGGGAGGGCTACAATTAGCAGTTCAAAATGTAAGGAAACCTTATTTTCTTCCAAAATTTTTGGATTAACTTATTAATAAGGAATGTGAAATATGAAAATAAGGGCCTCCGTTCGTAAAATTTGTGAAAAATGTCGATTGATTCGAAGACGGGGGCGAATTATAGTAATTTGTTTCAATCCAAGACATAAACAAAGACAAGGATAATATTTTCACAAACAAAGGTTTCTAAAAAAATAGAAAATAAAATATATATATAATATAGAAAAATCGAATATTAATTCTAGTTATAAACTAGTTAAAAAAAAATTAAAGGATCCGTTTTTGACATGAAATGGATATATCCATACCATATATCTTGAACTTCTTTTTATGAAATAATTAAATATGGCAAAACCTATACCTAAAATGAGTTCGCGTAAAAATGGGCGTATTAGTTCGCGTAAGCATACTCGTAAAATACCAAAAGGAGTTATTCATGTGCAAGCTAGTTTCAACAATACTATTGTGACTGTTACAGATGTACGAGGTCGGGTGATTTCTTGGTCCTCCGCCGGTACTTGTGGATTCAAAGGTACACGAAGGGGGACACCCTTTGCTGCTCAAACCGCAGCAGGAAATGCTATCAGAACAGTAGTAGATCAAGGCATGCAAAGAGCAGAAGTGATGATAAAAGGTCCCGGTCTGGGAAGAGATGCGGCATTAAGAGCTATTCGTAGAAGTGGTATACTATTAAATTTTATACGAGATGTAACCCCTATGCCACAT